CAAAATAATCCATTTTTTTCAGGCTTATTGGTTTTGTAATGAAGAGTATAGGGTTTTGTTACCTCTCCAACAATTTCTCCATTAGGTAGGATTTTTTTTGCCCAAGCACTTATTTGTTCAGGAGAAACTGATCCAATTCGAAGGTGTTGATGTTTATACTGATCAATCATAGAATAAAAATTCTGATTCAGTCCAATTAAACTTCCTTCCTTTGAATCTGGAAGTCTTTCTCAGATACAAGGAAATGATTCAGTTCCAGAGCCAAAGATCGTAGTTCTCGAACGAGCAATCGAAAAGATTCTGGAGCATCCACAGGTTTAGGTATTGTTCCTCCAATAATCGTAGTTCCGAGTACTTCTTGACGAGCTTTAATATGATCAGATTTATAAGTCAGCATCTCTTGTAAAATATGAGCAACACCGAACCCCTCGAGCGCCCAAACCTCCATTTCGCCTACCCGTTGTCCTCCTTGTTTCGCCCTTCCTTTAAGGGGTTGTTGTGTAACAAGTGCATAATGTCCACTGGAACGTCCATGTATTTTATCATCAACTTGATGAATTAATTTCAAGATATAAGGCTTTCCTATTATAACAGGCTGTTCAAAAGGATTCCCTGTTCTTCCATCAAATAGTCCGCTCTTTCCTGGATACTCGGGTTCAAATATCCATGGATTCGATGTTTGTTTACTGGCTTCATATAATTCAGAAAACACAAGTTTTCTGGAAGCCTCCTGTTCATATCTCTCATCAAAAGGTGCTATTCGATAATGTCTATTTAGCATACTTCCAGCTAATCCGAGTGAACATTCCAATATCTGTCCTACATTCATTCGTGAGGGTACCCCTAATGGGTTGAAGACCATATCAACGGGTCTTCCATCTTGCAAATAAGGCATATCCTGTCTAGACAAAATCTTTGAAACGATACCTTTATTTCCATGTCTCCCGGCCACTTTATCACCTACTTTAATTTCACGTTTCTGTGAAATATATATATGAATCGTTTCTGGATTATAGCTAGAACCTGCTTTTTTTTGGATCCATCTCACATCAATAACTCGGCCCCTACCACCTATAGGTAGTTTTAGACAAGTTTCCTTTGAGGTCGATACCTGAATCCCAAGGATAGCTCGTAATAATCTATCTTCCGGAGCATATGAGGATTCTTTCGCCATTTGAGGCGTTAATTTACCCACTAAAATATCCCCCGTTTCTACCCAAGATCCCAGAATCACAATTCCATTTTTGTCTAAATTTCGGAGTAAATGGGCTTCTAGATGTGGAATTTTATTAGTGATTCTTTCAGGACCATGGCTTGTCACATGAGTCTGAATTTCATATTTACGTATGTGAAAAGAAGTATAAATATCTTCATAGACCAGACGTTCACTAATGAGTACAGCATCTTCAGAATTGTAACCTTCCCATGGCATATAAGCTACTAATACGTTTTTTCCCAAAGCGAGTTCACCGCCAACAGTAGCAGCACCATCTGCTAAAATTTGTCCCTTTTTTACGCATTTACCTTTATGAACCTGGGATTTTTGATGCATGCAAGTATTTTTGTTGGAACGTTGATATATAATTAATGGAATACTTAGAACATTCCCATTTCCAAATAAAATGATCTTGTCAGTATCGTTATAAACGATCTTTCCTGCGTGTTCGGCTATAGCGGGAACTCCTGAATCTAAGGCCACTTGGCGTTCCAATCCAGTTCCAACAATGCACTTTTCGGACCGAGAAAGAGGAACTGCTTGACGTTGCATATTAGAACTCATTAAAGCTCGATTCGCATCATTATGCTCGATAAAAGGAATCAGGGAAGCTCCAATAGAAAAATATTGGAAGGGAAAAATACTTCGAAGATGAACCTGTTCCCATGCAATAGTTAGAAATTCTTGACGGTATCGAGCTGGAACAATCTGCTCCTCCTGAATACCTCGATTCAGTGCTAAAAAATTTCCCGTCGCTACCATATAGTATTCATCTCTACTTGGTGATAAATAAAGCATTCGTATTCGTTTTGATCTCTCAGAAATTTCAAAAAATGGACTTTCTATAGACCCCCAACGGCCAATCCTTGCGTGAATTGCCAAGGATCCAATAAGTCCTACATTGATTCCTTCCGAGGTGTCAATTGGACAAATGCGTCCATAGTGACTAGGATGGATATCCCGTATCCGAAAACTAGCAGTTCGCCCCGTCAATCCTCCAGGACCCAAATAACTCAATTTTCTCCCATGAACTATTTGGGTCAATGGATTGGTTCGATCTAAAACTTGAGATAATGGGTGTAATCCAAAAAACGATTCATAAGTGGTTGTTAATGGAGTTGAAGTCACTAAATTCTGAGGAGTCGGTATCAATTTATATCTAATTGCTCCAGATATCGTTCCTCGAATTATATGTTCTAAACGAACGAGAGCTAATCCAAATTGATCTTGTAATAGATCTGCTACGGAACGAATACGTTTATTTTTCAAATGATTCATATCGTCAAGTGTACCCATTCCAAATTTCATTCCAATCAAATGATCCGCAGCTGTCAATATATCTCGAGGTAACAAAAATGTATTGTTCTCGGGTATATCAATATTCAGTCTTCGGTTCATATTTCGGCGACCAATCCCTCCTAATTCACATCTTTGTTGAAAAAATTTTTTTTGTAATTCCGTACATAAAGATTCAGGAAATAGGGGATCTCCGCCTACACAAGCAAATTGTCGATAAAACTCCAAAATGGCATTTTCTTTTGACCCTATTTTGTTTTCCTCCTTTTCATTGAGGAAAGACATAAAAATTTCGGGGTAGCAAACGTTCTCAAGAATTTCGCTTAAATTCGAACCCATAGCTGATGATAGAACTAGAATAGATATTTTCTGTTTCCTACTTACACGAGCCCATATCCTTGCTTTTCTATCCATTTCTAACTCTAATCTTCCCCCCCAATCTGATATTATTGTGCCAGTATAGACTGAAATTCCCTTATGGTCCGACTCTGAACGATAATAGATACCAGGGCTTTGCAATATTTGATTGATTACAATTCTGTATATTCCATTTACTATAGAAGTTCCCAGGGAATTCATTAGAGGAATGTTTCCAATAAAAATAATTTGTTCTTGGATATCCCTACTGTTTTTCCAAATTAATCCCGCGGATATATATAATTCAGAGGAATATGTAAGTGATTTATATACAGCATCTTTTTCTTTTATCGAGGGTTCTACCAATTGATATGTTTCCACAAATAACTGAAATTCAATTTCTTGATCCGTATCTTCAATTTTTGGAAACTTAAAAAGTTCTTCTGTTAAGCCCCGATCAATGAATCTACAAAACCCTTGAAATTGTATTTGATTCAATCCGGGTAGTGTAGACATTCCTTCATTACCAACCCCAAGCATTTTCAATTTCCCCTTTTATTTTATAGAAAATATCCCATGATTTGCTGTCATTCGTCATTGAATCACATGAATCGATTTAGCAATAATGGAATTTCTGCTCTTTTTACTTTACTGAATCACATGAAATTTTACCTAACTGCGTCTATGAAATACCTATTATGAAAACAGGAGATTTTAGACTCAAATTGGAATTTGCAACAAAACAAACAAATAGAATCTAACTTATAATATAAATCGAAACGAATTGATCAATTTCACCTAGACTTGGGGTATTTTATAGTAGTAGTATAGTATGTGATTACATAATTCTAATTCGATTGATACCCCATTCAGGATTTGTTCGGCTCCATGATATAAAGATATCAAAAAGAATCAGAAAAAATAGACAATTTATTTTTTTTTTTTTCGAATTTGAGAATACGATTGCAGTGCATAAAAAGACTTGGATTTATTAAACATGCATAGATCTAACTTCAGCTATAGCTATCTCTATATGTCTCTTACTTTATTGCAGTCCTATTTGTTCGGGACAGCACATGTTATGTTCATTTATTTTTTCTATTCATTAATCTATTTAATGAAAAATTGGCAAAAAAATGAAAGCACGAGAATTTATCGAAAATTCCCTATAATATAGGTATGTGTAACAACGAAAATGCATGTTCTGGGGTTGACATATATTAACAGTTGCTGTTATAATTGAAATAGAGAAGGATGAAAAAAAAAAAAAAATAATAATAATATTGATTGGTTATGTATCAATTTCTATTTTTTTCTCATTAAGAAAGACATTAAGCAAACAATAGATTAAGATTCAAGAATTATTCAGGAATTTGTAGTTAACGGTTGCTATTTGTGCTGAAATTTTTACTTTTTTTTGTGAATGAAAGGGATACATTTGTTTTCAATAGAAAAAGGGGATTAAAGAAAACGGAATTTAAGATACAAACACAAAAAAAAAAAAAGAATTTTAGAAACCCATTTTTGTTTTTTTGAGAGGAGGAGGGGTATTCGGATATATTTTTTTGTATTATTTTGGCGATATGGCCGAGTGGTAAGGCGGGGGACTGCAAATCCTTTTTCCCCAGTTCAAATCCGGGTGTCGCCTGATCGATAAGAGAATTTTCAAATAGTTTATTTCGTTTTGTTGATATAGAAAACTTTTTCTTTTTTTTCCAGCGCAAGCTAGTGTAGGAATAAGGGACTAGTTTGATGCTAAATTCTAAGCATCGGGAGTTTGTTCTCTAAAACTCTAAAATGTTGTAAATATTTTCGTCTCAAGATTCAACGAAAAATTCATTAGAGGGGTGAAAAGGAATAGATCAATCTTGAAATGATAGTCCTTTTATTTCACTAGTATACTATTGTAATGTCCATCTACTTTTTGGGTCTTTAATTAGATTGAATAGGGATAGGTCGGATGGGGAATAGAATTCCATTTTTAGTTAGGGAAGGTTTTGAAGAAAAACCTTGTATACAAACTTATGGTAAAGTATATGAACGCTTCTTCATTTATTCCATATTAGTTATAGATTAATGAAATTGAATATCGAATTAGTATTATTAAAATTCTATAAAATAAAAAAATCCAATTCAAAAAGAATCCATTTTTTTTTTCTAATCTCTAGTAAAAGAATTTTAGAGGATGTTTTCCAATTGTTTTAGAGAACGAATCGGGAGACAATCAAATGGAAATAAGAGATGCAAATAAGAGTCTGAGTATGCAAAGAAATCTATCTTGATTCTATTCTATATTTTTTTATTTTTGACTTAATGAAATGGGGGGTAAAATAAAACATAGGTCTTTTTATTCGTACCTAATTAGTACGATACATTCCCTTACTACTCCCAAGGATATTTTTTATTTATGCTTCATTTAAGATTTTTCAATTCTACTAGAAATCAGGTAAGAACTTGTTAGATGTTCTAATTGGATGTTTCATCAATGGTGTTATGACGGAATCTTTTTTTGACTCTGTACTAGCGATTCCACTATTATTATAAGATATTATAAACTTTTCAGTGAAAAATAAAAACGAAAATAATACAAGAAAAATGAGTAAACAATAATAAAAAAATTTCTTCATATTGATAGAGATAGGAGACAAAATTTACATGGATATAGTAAGTCTTGCTTGGGCTGGTTTAATGGTAGTTTTTACATTTTCCCTTTCCCTTGTAGTATGGGGAAGAAGTGGACTCTAAGAGGACTACTAATTGAGTTAAGGGATCCAAATGTCTCAATTATTTTATTTTATAGCTAAGTTCTTCCATTTTTTAACTATTGAATTTTGTGATTTTATGAATACTAATTAATGAAATGCAATTCGATACTTCATTTTGAAACTCTATTGTATTCCAGTGGTGTAATAGAATATTGAAAAAAAAAATATATACTCTTTAAATCAAACAAATATTTGAATTGTTCCCATCTTATTGTCCCGGGAATACAGATAATTGGAAACGGATTACTACTCCAAACTTAATTCTTTTTAAGATTTATATTTCGATGAACTGGTTACCACCAATCTTTTCTAAATATGAAAAACGTTTTCATCGAATCCCCTGATCAGTTGTCAATTATTTCATCAATTCATTTTTTTGGAATACTAAAAATAAAAAGATTATTTTTTTATTTTTTATCGGGATTATGAAAAGAAAGTGAAATCTAAAAATTCAAATAATAAGAATAAAAATGTATTTTTGATTATTTCAGATTGATTGGAACCAATACAAATAAAATAGATTAGATCAAACAAAGAAAAAATGTGGACACTATGGAATTGACATCTATAGATATACCCATATGAAAAGAAATATTTAAATTGGTCCATCCATATTAAACTTCTTTTTTTTTAAGTAAAACATTCCATTTTTACCATACCGTAAGATAGTATAGTAGAAAGAAATAAAATAGATTTGATTTCTTTCTACTATACTATATGGATTTCATAGAATTCGGCTGATTGTAGTCTGATCATTTTATTTAAAAGAAAGACCCGAAATGGAAACCCTTTCTTTATTCAATCATTGTCATCGCATTGATAAGAAATCAGAAGTCATGTTTAATTAAAATTAGTTACTTTGACTTACCGTTTTTACGTAAATTATCAGTAAAAAGGCAGTAGGAACTAGAATGAAGAGTGCAGTAGCTATAAATGCGAGAATATTGACTTCCATAATCTCTATGTTTTCTTTCTCTTTTATTTCTAATAAATACTTCGGGATTTAATCCCATAGAAATGAAAAATCTTTCGTCAGTAAATTCAGTGGTATAAATTGGATCTCGATGATATCAAATCGGATCAATATCACGAATAACAATATCTGAGCTATCAAATCAATTCATCGTCGAGAATTAAATAGTATAACATAGGAAGATCTTTTATCCATACCAAATAAAAAAAATGACTTTCTGATGCAATGAAAAATTCCTTTTTCTTTCTTCGTCCGAACCTTTACCTTAAACTAAAAAAGAAAAAAGGAATCCCTGTTAGAAATGATATTTTTTTTTTTTTCTTTTTTATTCCCTTTCACATACGAAATCAATTGATATTTTTTGGATTTGTATCCATCGGGACTGACGGGACTCGAACCCGCAGCTTCCGCCTTGACAGGGCGGTGCTCTGACCAATTGAACTACAATCCCAGGGAAAAAGTTGTATAGCATAAAGATTCTTACTATTTCATTCAAACCCTTTGTTTTTCTATTTTAGATTCGAACCCCTGTACTGTAACTGAAAGAGGCAGACTTATATATTCATATTTTTATGGGTCTGCACTTTAGCGAGATCGACACGGATTATTCGCAATCCGTTCCTTATTGCTAACTTGATTGAAAAATCAATGAATCAAGGAAACAAAAAAGACTCTTTTTTTACTTTAATCCTTTCCTAAGACTTTATACTTTTAAATCCCGATAGGAATTTTTCAAAATCCGAATTTGTGGAAAAAATATGTAATATGGAAAAAAGAAATAGCACTCGAGATTTTATTCTTCTGTATGGGAGCCCATTGGTGATTTTCAGAGAACACCAAATGGGTTATATCATTTCATGGTGGATCCGCAAATTTTTGGGCCGAGCTGGATTTGAACCAGCGTAGACATATTGCCAACGAATTTACAGTCCGTCCCCATTAACCGCTCGGGCATCGACCCAGGAAGAATCAATTTTAGTCTTTATTGAGAATCCCTGATCAATTTCCTTTTGTAGTACCCTACCCCCAGGGGAAGTCGAATCCCCGTTGCCTCCTTGAAAGAGAGATGTCCTAAACCACTAGACGATGGGGGCATACTTGCCCGACCTCCATTCTACTATGTTCATACATAGTATGAACAGTTTTTTGAAATTGTCAATAGAATGGAATGATATGATTCGATCAGAAGGATCTTTCAGAATTCCTTAAAATATTATTTCGATTTCGAAATTGTTCATTCCAATCACCAATCTATAAAAAAATAATGCGAAAGAAAACAAAAGAAAGAGAGAATCCTTTCAGGGAATGATTGATTTTCTGGAACAGGCGCGGCATTAACACCTCATTTCTTTCACTTTCATTCAGTGTTAAGAAGATTGAATTAGTGGGTACATGTATCAATGAAATGAATGTTGTGTTATGATGAAGATGATTTCAATTCGAATCGGTTTTGAAAAAATCCATTCCATTGATATTTCTCAAATCCAATATCAAAAAATCCTTTTTTTAACTATACTCACTAGGTAAATCCAATTTCTTGTTCGTTAAAAAGTTGCTATGTACAAAAAATAGATCGATTCTATATATATATAATTTGAGTATATGCAGTAACAAATAGATGTACTAAACTCATATCCATATTGGATGGTTCCTTATTCGGGAATTGACTCAAATGGAGCCCCTTTAACTCAGTGGTAGAGTAACGCCATGGTAAGGCGTAAGTCATCGGTTCAAATCCGATAAGGGGCTTTTTTGTCAAAAAATGACAACAGTAGTATTCCTATTTGAAGGAAGAATAGAGATATTCTTGATATTTGTAAGAAGTTTCTCTTTGTAAAAAAAAAACTAAGGAATAGTTGAATTTCATTAAAAAATCGAGTTTTTATTCTATGAAATTATTGTTATCATTCGAATTCATTCGAATAGAGTAAACTAATTCTAGTAGAGTCAACTAATTCTAGTTAGAAAGTGAAAGAGTATTCTTTTCTATAGATATCTATTTTTTTAGACTGTGATATTTCCTTTAATTGTAAGATATTCCTATCCTATTTTCTATTCTTCCAATCAAAAAATGGGAAAGATTCTAAAAAAAAGTAAGTGGACCTAACCTATTGAATCATAACTATATCCACTATTCTGATATTCAAATTGGATAGAAATGAAATTCGAACAGTGGATCTTTTTTGTTTTGAATATATCTTTAGTTCGGACTCCGCAAGAATCTGTCAATATTTCGGATTCAATCTTATTGTTCCTAGGAATAAATGGATACTCCTCTTCTCCACGCAGAGGGGTTTATTCTATTCTAAGTTCCAACATATAAGTCATTTTACTTTAAAAATATCGTTTTTCCGAATACAAGAAAAGATCCAATTACATTTCGATTATTTCTTTCAGATTAAGTATGAGATATCTATAAAAAAAAAAATAGAAAAATCCATCAAATCATGACTTCGAGTATCAAATAGTTAATTTTCATATCTATGCATACTAGATTTTTAAAGCAATTAATGGACGAAACTTTCACTTAGAATCTATTATTTTAAATAAAACTCCATACAATATTAAAAAATCTGATAGATAGATAAAAAAATATTCGAATTTCTTACCTCGATCTGCAAAAAAGGTATACTTTGTCATTTTTTTAATCTGAACGAAAGAAAAATACAACTAAAGAGAAAGAAGACAATAAAAGAAATGAAAGTAAAATAGAAAGTAAAAATAGGATCCTATAGTAGTTTCCTAGACATACAAATTCGAAGAATATATAAAACTTTTTTTTATTTCACGAACAAGATTCAAGAATAATATTATTGGATAAAAGGAGAGTAGTATGTCTGGGGATCTGCTGGTAACAAAAGTGATAAAAGCGATCATTTCATTTGTTTCTGGAATAGTTCTTTAAAAAATTTATTTATCGGATTTACGAGTCATAAGACAATTCCGGCGTCATGACGTCATGACTTAGGGGATTTATTAGAATAGAAAGGAATAACCCAATTCAGTTAATGGATTTGACCTCGATTCAATATCAATCGACAAAAAAAGTATTTTTCTATTCGAAACCCAGTAGAAAAGAAGGGACAGTCTTCGAGAAATCATATCCTATAGAAAATGAAAAAATCCTCGAAAGTTCCATCCCTGAAAATGCTAGGGGGTGTTCGGAAATGGTTGAAGTAGTTGAATAGGAGGATCACTATGACTATAGCTCTTGGTAAATTTACCAAAGATGAAAATGATTTATTTGATATTATGGATGACTGGTTACGGAGGGACCGTTTTGTTTTTGTGGGTTGGTCCGGTCTATTGCTCTTTCCTTGCGCCTATTTTGCCGTGGGGGGTTGGTTCACAGGTACCACCTTTGTAACTTCATGGTATACTCATGGATTAGCA